GTCCTAATACGTTACAAAATTTCATTTTATCCAACGATCCAATCAGAAGACTAATTGGAACTAATGTATCAATCTTCTTCATAGCATTATCCATTAGAAACGAATTTTCTAGCATTTGACTCCGTACTACTGAAAGATTTATTTGCATACTTGAAAGATAGCCCAAAAAGCTGAAGGAATGTTTGCATAATTGGTTTATATACATCCTTCCTGGTTGAGACCACACATAAAAATGACATTGCCATAAAAGGACAAGGTAATATTTCCATTTATTCATGAAAAGAGGCGTATCCTTTGAAGCCAGAATTGATTTTCCTTGATATCTAACATAATGCATGAAGAGATCCTCGAGGAACCATAAGCTAGTCGGAGAATCATTAGCAAAGACTTCTTCTACGGGATGTTTTATTTTTCCATAGAAATATATTCGCTCAAAAAAACCCCCAGAAGATGTTAATCGTAAATGAGAAGATTGGTTACGTAGAAAGAGTAAGATGGATTCGTATTCGCAAACATGAGAATTATATAGGAACAAGAATAATCTTGGATTACTTTTTGAAAAAATAGAAATATATTTATTTGGAATAATAAGAGTATTCCAATTATAATAGTCGTGAAGAAAAAACCGTAATAAATGCAAAGAGGAGGCATCTTTTACCCAGTAGCGAAGGGTTTGAACTAAGATTTCCAGATGAATCGGGTAGGGTATTAATACATCTGATACATAATTTAACTGTGAGAATTTGTCCTCTAAAAAAGGAAATATTGAATGAATTGATCGTAAATTATAATATTTTACGATTTCTGTCCCCTTTAAGGAAGATACTAATCGTAGGGAAAATGGAATTTCCACAATGACTGCAAATCCCTCTGATATCATTTGAGAATACAAATTCTTATTGTACCCAAAAAGTTGATTTTGGTTCGAATCGTTAGCGGAAATAATAAAATGATTCTGTTGATACATTCGAGAAATTAAACGTTTTACAATTAGTAAACTAGATTTATTGTCATAACCTACATTTTCCAACAAATTCGATCTATTTAAACCAAGATCATGAGCAAATACATAAATATACTCCCGAAAGATAAGTGGGTATAGGAGGTCATGTTTCCAAGATCTATCTAGTTCTAAATATCCTTGAAATTCCGCCATTTAAGATTAGATTTGAACCGAAAATAGGATGGGCTTTATTGGGTTATCAAATGATACATAGTACGATACAGTTAAAACAAGGTATGATATTAAGAAAAAAGATCGATACCTCGAAAAAGGTAAGACTCATCAACGGACTCTCTATCCTCTCTTTTTGCACCTAATTGGTTTAGGTTCATTCTAGGATAAAAAAATGTTTAGAAATCCTTTATTTTTGCAATCCAATCGCTCTTTTGATTTTGAAAAAAAAAATCTCTTTATCAATATACTGCCTTCTTCTACACATTTATCTCCACCACATAATGGAAATGGAGATAGCTAATAGTTAGGATTCATAAAACATTGATTGATAATACACTCATGGGAAAAGCCTTTCCCGCGTCAAGCACTAATCTATTTTTAACGTTTAATTAGATCGGGTAATTATTCAAAAATTAAGAACAGGAGCTCGTTACTTTTTGTTTCCCTATAATTGGAACCTATCGTATAGTAAGGCTCTATCCATTTATTTACTCGACACAACTTTAAATTTAGTTTTTATTTCTTTGCTTTTTAAATGGATTTTGTTCTGCGCCAAGAATTCAAACAATTTACACAAGGTTTTGGACCTATACGGTAAGAATGAAATATTTTTAGAATTCTCTATTGATACGACATGCTGCTTTTTCCATTCATTCCTTTCAGGATCAGTCGCGGTCTTACAAACTCTACCGATGGTATAGACGAATCCGTTGCTTCATACAAATGTGTAAAAGATGCTAGCCGCACTTAAAAGCCGAGTACTCTACCGTTGAGTTAGCAACCCGAACTAAAATAAAATAATTAGAATGTATAGATACAATCGGAATCCCAATAAATAAAGAGGTTGAATAGTACGGCTAAATCAAAACATTTAAATTTTAAAAAGGCAAAACAAAAATCTAAAAATTCATAATCAATTATGAACATAAGAAAAATGAACAGATCCGACGAAAATAAAAATATTTGTAGACCAACTCTTGTCTCTTATGTTATCCATTATTCTACTTTAATATCTTATTATACTTTAAATAGAATTATAATATTCTATTTTAATTATTTATTATTTTAATAAAAAAAAAAAAAAAAAGACTTCTTGTATCACACCAAATCAAATGAACCCTTTATTTGAATGAAATAAAATCAAATCTATGGGGCGGAGATAAATAGATTCATTTATTCATGATCGGATTATATTTATTTGATACACTGTTGTCAATATAAATGTTGAGAAAAGAATACAATGGAGAAATAGAAAAAAAGATTCTAAATTGAAATTATTATTTCAATTTTCATTTAATTAAATTTTTCAATTTATTAAAAAATGAAAAAAAAAACTAAGAATTTATGTTGGATTGGCACTACATATATAATCGACATATATACAAAAAAGTGTAGACGTATGAATAAATTAAAAAAGAAGTCTAAAAATCCCGGGTTTATTGAATTAATATCAATCAATATAAGTATCAATATTAAGTAAAAGTAAAAAAAGCAAGCTTAACCTTTTTTTTTTGTTCATCGAATTCCAATGAAAAATGAAAAACACCCATTGACATGACAATAATATCAAAAATTTAAGACTGTTTATTCTCTCGATATTTTTCTATCTATTACATCAATAAAAAAAAATTTTATCGTTATAAAAGACGACATTCTATAGTAGCAAAAATATATTAAATATGATATAAATTGAAAAGGAGAAAAAATAGCAAAGAAAAGATTATACAAAACTCTATACAAATTATTCACACCTTACCTTCTTTAATTTATATATATATATTTCATTAATTGAATTTTGTTTGGTGATTAAGGCGAAGTTCCATAAAAACCCCCGCCTTCTTTGAAATATCATGAACAGTTCCTGTAGGCTGAGCGCCTTTTTCAAGGAAATATAGAATAACAGGAACGTTTAAATAGGTTTGATTCTTTATCGGATCATAAAAACCCACTTTCCGAAGAGCTCTTCCTTCTCTTCGGGATCGAACATCAATTGCAACAATTCGATAAATAGCTCATTGGGATAGATGTAGAGACCCCCCCGAGAAACGTATAAGAAGTTTTCTCCTCGTACGGCTCAAGAAAATTCAAGTTATATTTATGTATAGAATTATAATGTCAAATAGATCCATAAAACCATCAAATCAATTAGACCAAGAAGTCTCTTTCTTTATCATATGATTTAAATACTTGTTTTTGTTTCTTATTCTTTTTCTTTCCCCAACAAAAAAAAAATTCTTCGTATTTGGAATTTGCACTCTCATAACTCAAGTTGTATAACTCGCAAAGAAAACCTTTTAAACATTTCATTTATTGAGCGGTCTCTAATCCCTTTTTTATATGTATATGTCTCCTTTCGAATTTATTTTGATTCTTCATCTTAATCTAGTTCTAGTTGTTGAGACACTTGAAAACGGTATTTCCTTGTTCTAGGATCCTTTATCTTTGCCTTGAATCATTGGGTTTAGACATTACTTCGGTGATCTTTAATCGTTTCAAAATGGCAGCAACATACCATTTTTTGTGATTTCTTTCTATCAAAGAATCATACGAATGGTTGATTCCTGTATAATACACTTTTGATTTGAGCGAAAGGGTTTTACCAATTCCAAAAAATTTTACTTTTGAATTTGAAACTTGCTTGAATTGGATCCTTTAGATTTCTATATCAAAAATAGACTTACAAAGTTGTCTGAATTTATTAATTGATACTAACCCTAGATTCTTGCCTCCGAAAAACGAATCAATATGTTCTGCTCGAGCTCCATCATGTACGATATGATACGGTTTATATCACAACCCCCCCAAAAAAAAATGAGAGTTATAGTGAACAAACGATGTCGAGCCAAAAGCACTTTCATTCCTATATAATTCCTATATAATATAAAATGGTGGATGTAAGAATCCACAGCGGATCGTGTCCTTCAAGTCGCACGTTGCCTTCTACCACATCGTTTTAAACGAAGTTTTACCATAACATTCCTTTAGTTTGGAACCAGTATGTAATTAATTCCATTATGGAATTATGAATAGTCATTGGTTCGATCGATCCCTAGTAATCTATACTTTATCTTTTCCTTCTATATGAAATAGAGTTTCTGAAGAAGTCTAAGCAAAAATTCAATTTAACCCCAGAGACATATATACATATATTTCTAAATATTTATAAGTATTAAAATTTATTTCTAAATATTAAAATATATAAATCTATAATATTAGAAAATAAACTATAAACTAAATAATAGAAATTTAGAAATAAAAATAAAATTCAAATAAATAAGTTCTTTTTGAATCTGCATCTTCAAGTAACCTGCTAGTGATAGGATAAATTCACCAATTTCACACTTCTTCGAGTACTAAGAACTCCTAAGAAATCATCAATTTAATTGATTGAAATTTTTATCATTATTTGAATAAAATTTTATAGTAAGACCACATTGCATTTTATCATCATACGAGAGAGATAAATCCAGATTTGTATTAAACCATCAATGATTAAAAAAATAGATAAAAAAAAATACAATTTTTTTTTAATGAAATAGTGGATAAAGAATGATGTAAAGGAAGATTTAGGTTGTTATTTTTTTTCAATGAGTATGAAAAAAAAGAATTGAAATAAAAAACTATGGGATATCTGTATGTGTCAGATAGACTAAACTACTGTTACTGAAAGAAATTATAGCTATTCTATGTTCAATATTTAACATTTATAGATCACAAATAGATTCTATTACATCTGCGTGTTATTTGAACTCATTAAACTTGTGAAAAAGATATGATTCAGAGAAGATTCATTAAGAATAAGAATTCAATTTTTTCAATATTATACATATACAGAAGGTTGTTCAAAAAAGTAACCTTTATTCTGATATAATATATATCATATATATTCTATGATTTATATGGGTTAAGTATATGATACTATTATACTGTTTTGGATGTGTGGACGGATATGTTCTGGGACGGAAGGATTCGAACCTCCGAATAGCGGGACCAAAACCCGTTGCCTTACCACTTGGCCACGCCCCATTTATATTTGACACTAATAAACACTAATATTGTTATTGGTTGTTCGTCAACTTCAGTATAAATATCTATAAAAAAAATTAGATTATTGATAGAATTTTGATATGTGTAAATATAGAATTAAACTGATGAATTTATTGATCATTACATCTAATTCAATTAAAATATTGTATGAAAGTATGATTTATTCTATTCACTTTTGATTTGAGAGTTGAAGTTGAAGGAGTTTTGATTGGGCGAGTTCAAATCAAAGAAGTTTTTTTGGTCTATCTAATTTATTTTTATTCATTTTCCCTTATATCAATAACTCAACTTATTAATAACTCAATCAAAATAAATACAATTATCCTCAAGAACAAAATGTTTTTTATGCTTAATATATTTAGTTTGATTTGTATCTGTCTTAATTCTGTCCTTTATTCAAGTAGTTTTTTCGTCGCCAAATTGCCCGAGGCCTACGCTTTTTTAAATCCAATCGTAGATGTTATGCCAGTAATACCTGTGCTATTTTTTCTCTTAGCTTTTGTTTGGCAAGCTGCTGTAAGTTTTCGATGAGATTTTTAATACTGTCCTAGACAAATTCATGATTTATTCGAAAAAAAAATTTACCAATTGATAAGATCAGATAAGTCTTACAGTATGTGAACCCTCGATTCAAATATTGAAATTAGGGTATAGCCATAATAAGTCGGGATCACCACGTTTCATTTCCTTATTCTGACCTTTTTCCATTGCAAGACCTCTTGGAGTCTTCCCCAATTTGGGGTATGAAAGAAAATTTTTGGTAATGAAAAAATACAACTTTATATTAAATTAAAAATGAATTTTTTTTTTTGAAAATTCTTTTCTAATCTCAAATCAAAAGAACTTTAGTTTATTTCTTAGTGTCAAAATAAAAATATAAAATAAACATAAACATAGTAGGGTATGCGGTATAAAATACAAATATACAAATGGAAAATCTATTCTCTTTTTTCCTAAAAAAATAATCTTGGAGATTGTGTAATGCTTACTCTAAAACTATTTGTTTACACGGTAGTGATATTCTTTGTCTCTCTATTCATCTTCGGATTCCTATCTAATGATCCAGGACGTAATCCTGGGCGTGAAGAATAAAAACTAAATTAAGATAAGGTTTTTTGTTCTTCTTACTCGATTTTGAAATGTTCTTAGTAGGATTTTATCTATTTCACATTTTTAACTATTAATTTGAACTATTAAATAAAATAACTTAAAAAAAAAAAAAAAATCGCGAAAAATTCAAAATTTGAAAGGAAATAAAAAGAAAAAGAAAGTTATCGACGAAAACGGAAAGAGAGGGATTCGAACCCTCGGTACGAAAAACTCGTACAACGGATTAGCAATCCGACGCTTTAGTCCACTCAGCCATCTCTCCCCCAATTGAAAAAGGATAATTATTATGTTACATAAGTCAAAATAAGGCTTGAAAAAAGTCTTTTTTTTTTTTTAGTTTATTTTTATTTTTATAAATAATATTTATAACTAAATAAAATAAAAAAAGCCCTCTTTGATTTTGTCCAAAGAAACCTTTTCTTTACACGGCTTGGCCTGGTCAGTACCTAGCTGAGCCGGGCCTCTTTTGTTCCAACGAAGCAAATTAAAATGATTTATTTAATTCGAAAACACAAATGCTTATTGTTGATATTGAAACAATCATAAGAAGTACTATCTCAATTCCTTTGATATAGAATCAAGATGTCAGTTCCTATCTAAATTTCTTAGCTTTATTTTTTATTTACTTTAATTTTATTATATTCCTTTTTTTTTCAGTAAAAAATAAGTAAAGTAAACGTAAAAAAAAAAAAAAATAAGATAAGAAAACAAGGGAACTATGAATTTTTGAACAATGCATTTTTATGTTACGGCTTAAATAGTTTTGTCAACCTGTATCCGTCAAAAAACTCCAGCAAAAGACTTGGTATTTACTTATTTAAATGAGTTCTCCTTTCCTAATCTCATTAAGTCCTCTCGTTAACGCTCTAATTTGCATGATTCTTTTTTGATCCTATCTTTTTTTTTTGATTACGACAAAATCTCTTGTTCGACAAAAAGTCGATTTATATACAATAATCCCATTGTAGCGGGTATAGTTTAGTGGTAAAAGTGTGATTCGTTCTATTAATCCCTTAATAGTTAAAGGGTCCCTCGGTTTGATTAATATCCCATTCCGATCAAAAACTTTATCTCGTAAAAAGGATTTAAGCCTTTACCTCTCAATGAAAAATTCGAGGAAGAATATACATTCTCGTGATTTGTATCCAAGAGTCAATTAGAAATTG